ATCTTCGAATAAGGTATTTTCTACGGTAGCGCCATGAATAGCACATAGCAAAGCAGCGCCTAAGACTCCAGCAACTCCCATCATATGAAATGGGTTCAACGTCCAATTATGAAACCCTTGAAAGAAAAGGATGAATCGAAATATAGCTGCTACACCAAAACTGGGTGCAAAGAACCAACCAGATTGACCCAGTGGATAAATAAGGAATACAGAAACAAAAACAGCAATTGGAGCAGAAAATGCAATTGCATTATAAGGTCGCAATTGAACAGATCGAGCAAGTTCGAATTGACGTAACATGAAACCTATTAGCCCGAAAGCACCATGGAGAGCAACAAAAGTCCACAAACCGCCTAATTGACACCAGCGAGTAAAATCCCCTTGTGCTTCAGGGCCCCATAGTAGTAACAAAGAATGTGCTAAACTATTCGCAGGAGTAGAAACCGCAGCCGTTAAGAAATTACAACCTTCCAAATAGGAACTAGCCAATCCATGAGTATACCATGAAGTTACAAAAGTTGTACCTGTGAACCAACCTCCTAAAGCGAAATAAGCACAAGGAAAGAGCAATAGGCCGGACCAGCCTACAAAAACGAAACGGTCTCTCCGTAACCAATCATCCATAATATCAAATAAATCATTTTCTTCTTTGATAAATCTACCAAGGGCTATAGTCATAGTGATCCTCCTATTCAACTACTTCAACCATTTCCGAACACTTAATCTCATTTCCAGGGCATGTGGGTAGTTCGATTATCTATGGACGATTCTTCGTTCAATGCCCTTTCCCAATGGGGTTCGAAGATCAAAATTCTTCTTTTTTCTTTTCTATAGTACATTGTTATATAGTACTTATATAGTACATAATAAGGACTAATTTAGTCGAACTCATGAACTAGGTCGCTTTGCGGTCCAATAGAAAAGAAAAAGAACATAACCATTGGAACGGAACCAGAATTATCCACAGATTACCGATTTTTCCCTGTCCCTAAATTCCATATTCCATATTCAATAATGGTAGACTAGAAAAGAAAACCCCTAATTCTAATTTTCGCATTTCTTCTCTATTCCATCGGTGTAACAACAAAACAATATCTGATTCTGAAATCAAGAAAATATATTGAAAATACATATTTTCAATATATTTTTAGTTTCTATGTAGCTAAAAGGAAAAGAATAGCGATTTAGTTCTATGGAGCATCCAGTAACAAGAAAATGAAATAAAAAATAAAAATATCGACAAATTTTTACCTTGTGTGGTCCAAGGAAATAAAAAAATCCACTCCTAAAATTGAATCATTACTATATCAAATTTAAATATCAGAGTAGCTTATATAGTAATGATTCAATGGGTCAGGTCCACTTACTTTTTCTTTATTTCCAAGCAGGAAGACTTTGGTTTGGCGATTCATAATAGGGGTTGGATATTTATGTCTCAGGACAAAAAAATGGAATAATGAGACATGAAGAGGATGACTATGTCACTACGGAGAAGACTCCTCCTAATCAGAGATTCTAATAAAATGAATCATTCTAATGATTTTTAATTTTCTAACTATAAATCAGATAATAAAAAAGAATTCTAATCATAAAGGTGGTGGTTCTCTTTTTTTTTTTATAAATAGAAAAAAGATTTATATTCCCCGCTGAAAAACGAAGAATCCTATTTGAGTTTATGAGTTTAGTGGAAAAAGCCCCTTATCGGATTTGAACCGATGACTTACGCCTTACCATGGCGTTACTCTACCACTGAGTTAAAAGGGCCCTTTTTTTTGAAATTCATGAATTAGGCATCTTCCATTATGAGTCTACTGCATATATTTATCAAATCAGTTTGATTTATTGGGTAAGATTCTCATTTTGATAAAAAAGAAAAGATAAAAAAATGCATTGAATTGTTTGAAGATCAACCCTACTTGCTTTTTTATTGAAGAAATTTTCTTATATATATATATCATATATAGTTCTAGGATAGAATCTTTATGGGAGTATGGGATAGCTCATTCATGAACGAACCTTTCAATCGAAAAATTCTACGGGATCATAACATAAAAGTAGGAAAGACTCCTCGGATCTAGTCATACATTGAATTATTATTATATATACTGAATATTGACAATTCAAAAAAACTACTCATACTATTATCATAGTATGATGACAATCGGGGCGGGTATGCCCTCATCGTCTAGTGGTTCAGGACATCTCTTTTTCAAGGAGGCAACGGGGATTCGACTTCCCCTGGGGGTAGTGGACTACGAAAGGAAATTGGTCATGAATTTATCAATAAAACTAGAAAAACTAGAATTACTTCTTCCTGGGTCGATGCCCGAGCGGTTAATGGGGACGGACTGTAAATTCGTTGACGAGATGTCTACGCTGGTTCAAATCCAGCTCGGCCCAAGAATTTGTTGTTCCATGAAGAAGATCTAAGAAATTTGCCCTCTAGAAAGAAAAATGGCGGATCCGTAGAAAGAAAAAGAGTCCATTTTTCTCGTCATTGCAATAGAGTAAATACAAGAAAAGAACCATAGATTACTAGTAATCTGTGCCACTCTCACTCAAGTCCATATCTATGTAAATAAGATATTTCTATATAATTCCTTTTTCTGTTGCAACAGGACAAATAGAATGTTCTTCTGAAATCAGAAGACTATGTATGCCATACATATGGCTGGGATTGTAGTTCAATCGGTTAGAGCACCGCCCTGTCAAGGCGGAAGTTGCGGGTTCGAGCCCCGTCAGTCCCGAACTAGAATCCGATGAATTGATCAATTCATTTCTCCCCCTCCCGTGAAAGGGAGGACGGGGAACGAAATCTAATCTCTGGATCTAATCTCTGGGGGGGGTCCCTCTTTCTTTTTTTTTTTTTTTTTCATTTCGCATTTCTCATCAGACAAATATGTAAATTTTTATTTCTTATACTAGCACCAATTGGTAAAGGAGAAACATATGTATATTTGTAAAATCCTTACTTCTTACTAGAGTAAGACAGACTCTATGGAATAGAGTGTCCATATTTGGACCGAGAGTACAGACACAAAGAGTCTTCGTTTATTGTACGATACACAAAGAACTTCACTTGACAGAGTACTTTTCGGGTTCAGATGTAACCACACTTTCTTTAGTTCCGAACAAACTTTGTTTGTGCATCCGCAATAACTAATTAAAAAAAATATATCTCATTCTCATCCAAATTGCACACTGCATTTTTTATGTATGTGTTCTAGTTCAAGGGAGGATACTAATAAAATATCAACCAAGTAACGCCCCCTTTTGAAGAAATCTGTTGGAATATTCCATTTTTTATACTTCACCCGTCCCTTTCTTTCTCTTTAATTTAGATTGAGTATGGATAAAAGATCTTCCTATGTTATACTATGTTCTAGTATTCAAGTTTTAGTATTCAATTCGCGATGAGAAAGAAATTTTCTATTTTGATTCATAACATGGATCCGGGTTAGTATCATCAAGATGCAATTAATACCTTTGAATTGATAAGAGTTCACTTTAACATCTCTATGGGATTAGATCCCGAACTATTGTGAAAGAAGAAAACAAAGAGATTATGGAAGTCAATATTCTTGCGTTTATTGCTACTGCGCTGTTCATTTTAGTTTCTACTGCCTTTTTACTTATAATATATGTCAAAACAGTCAGCCAAAATAATTAACAAAATAATGAATTTGAATTCTTCCTTTTTATCAATGATTGAAGAAATGAAAGGTTTAAAACTAGATTTGAGATAGTGTGGTAGAAAGAGCTATATATAGCTCTTTCTACCACACTATACAATTGAGTTTTGTAGAATATTCCATATTCATCTTCTTAGTACATAAAGTTTTATTTTCTAAAGAAATCAGCTTTTAAATCAATTAACAATAGATATCTATCTCTAATAATATATATTAGACGTACATCAAAATGAAATAGCACTCTATTTTTCTCTACACCCATTTTTATGCATTTTGATCAATCCAAAAAAATTGCAAAACCAATCACTTTAATTCCTTATTTTTTATATCTCTTCTTATGCTTATGGATCTGGAGGTACATCGAAAGAATTAATTAGAAGAAAAGGAAAATAAGAAAAAAATCTTAAATAGAATTCTATTACTTTAATACTAATATATATAGATAAACCAAGGTCTTTCTTTTTTTTTAAGCTTTCGCAAAACGATCACAATTGATACAATTAGATTCTTTAGTAAAGTATTAAATTAGTAATATTCCTAGCTCTAAAGCCCACTCCTTCCCCATACTACAAGTGAAAGAGAAAATGTAAACACTACCATTAAAGCAGCCCAAGCGAGACTTACTATATCCATGTGAATGATGTCCCCTATCTCTATGAAATATGAAACGAAAAAATGATTCCATTATTGATTCATAATCATAGTGGAATCAATGGCGCAGAGTCAAAATAGGATTGTTACTTATGGCTATTGTTATTGATGAAAAAATAAACTCGTAAAAGTTCCTTTCTTTCCAATTCTATTGAATAAGAAAGAATTTAGTATTTAGTAATATGAAAGAGTAAAAAAGTAAGATAATATGAATCTAAAATAGAAAAATACAAAGAAATGAAATAAGAAATAAATTCAACCATTCTGATTCAATTTCTGAGTACTCAGAGCCTCTCGTGAGTCTGGATACCTGGATACAAAGTACCTTCGGTTCTTTCCATAATTCTTAAATGAATTTACCATCAGCCTATCCAATTTAACCAATCTAATTTCATTGCAGACAGAGTTAGTAAACACTACCTCAATATTAAGAAAGGTATAGTTTAAAAGAATTAGGGAGTCTTTATGGTCTTTTTTAGAATTCTTTCTTCAACCTTAGGAGTCAAAAAGGAGTATTTCTTAGGAACCTTTGGATACCAAGATTTCCAACTTCTTACTTTCATAGTTCTGATGCCTAGAATTAATTCTCACTATTTCTTTTATTTGATTCAATTCAGAATAGTCCAAACCAATCATTATCAATCATTAATAAGATTG